GAATACTAATACTGAGCCGGACAAAACCAATAAAATAAAAAATATATATATATATTCCACGAGCAAAAAAGGAGAGAGAGGGATTCGAACCCTCGATAGTTCTTTGTTTCGAACTATACCGGTTTTCAAGACCGGAGCTATCAACCACTCGGCCACCTCTCCGAAAGATTATTTCTATTTTATAATTTTTTTTTTTATTTTCTAACGAATAGAACATGGATATATGAGTTGATACCATTACGACCTATATATATAAAGATATCCGGTGCGATCCTATGGGTCTAGCTATCGATCTGTATATATATAGATAATGATCTGGCGGGCCTCTTTTAATGAAGTAAAAAAAAATACCTTTCCCTTGATCTCATGCCTTAATTTAATAAGGTGGTAAAAGGTGCTAATAAGTCATACAGCATTAATAGATTCGTGGTAAAATCCCTCTATGATACGTTTTATTAGAATTTTTGGCTGATACAATTTTTTGGCCGATACCAATAAAGGGATCAAATGGTATATAGTTTCTTTTGTTGATAGATTGGAGGATTAGAAAGATGACTATTGCTTTCCAATTGGCTGTTTTTGCATTAATTGCTACTTCAGCAATCTTACTGATTAGTGTACCTGTTGTGTTTGCTTCTCCTGATGGTTGGTCAAATAACAAAAATGTTGTATTTTCCGGTACATCATTATGGATTGGATTAGTCTTTTTGGTGGGTATCCTTAATTCTCTCATCTCTTGAACCTATTTGTTCTATTTAGATCCAAAAATGAAATGATCCCCTCCTAATTCTTTCATTTTCAGGTTGTGAGACACATTAAAATGAAATATAAGTACCCAAAATGCAAATAAAGAAAAAAAAATGAAAGGGAGGGGTCAAACAAACTTCTTCTATTTAACTATTTAAAAATGAAATTAAAAAATATATATTAATTAAATAATTTTATTATACTATTTATTTATAGTTATAATATATTATTATTTATAAATAGTAGAAATTTTCTATAATATTTATAATACTATTTTGATAATAATATTTTTTTGATAATAACAATATTTTTTTTATTATTATTAAAATCGAATGATTCTAATTTTAAATTTATATATTCTAATTTCACTATATAGTTATTGTTAACTATATATAGTATTTCTATTAGAATAATATCTAATTTTATACAATTCAAATTTGATATTATTCTAATTACTATTAATATTTTTAATAATTTATAAAGAATCTAAATTCATTTTTTATTAAATGAAAATAAGCATTTTGCAATTACTCTGAAAAACAAAGGAGTATCTGATCTAACTCTGCACAAATATGGCCCATCCATTGTATATCAAGAACAAGCGGATATAGTTGAATGGTAAAATTTCTCTTTGCCAAGGAGAAGATGCGGGTTCGATTCCCGCTATCCGCCCAGGGTAATGGGTTCATTTTTTTTTAATAGGATAAAGAATTAAGTATAGTTGACAGTGATAGTAGAGTGGTTCTATCCTCTTCACTTCTATACTATTCCCTTCTTTTCCTCCTGCCCACCCCAAAATAAAAAGAAAAAAATAGTAATTAATTACTAGTTACCGGAGTCAAACCTCCATTTTTTGTCAAAAAAAATGTTGCGGAGACGGGATTTGAACCCGTGACCTCAAGGTTATGAGCCTTGCGAGCTACCAAGCTGCTCTACCCCGCGACGAAGAGAGGGACTGGGAACTAATGGACAAAGAAGGATTGAGTACACCCCTCTACCATATTGGTACAAATAGAATAGCCTATTTATACAGAATGGTAAAGGAGCTCCTCTATGATCATAGAAATGAATATAAAAAATGAAACGATATTTTAATGCTTACCAACTTGACCTTGTTGCTCCAGGCAACAAACATGCATGAACCATTTCACGAAGTATGTGTCCGGATAACCCAAAGTCTCGATAGTTAGCTCTCGGTCTTCCGGTTGAAAAACAACGTCGATGAAGACGTGTAGGTGCACTATTACGCGGTGGGGATTGTAACTTTCCGTGAATTTCCCATTTCTCACCCAACAATGGAACTTTACCTATTTCTTTTTTGGGGGATCGACGAATCAAATGATATTTTTGTTCCAATTTTTGCCTCTTCTTTTCCCTCTGAATTAAACCTTTTCTTGCCATAATGGTTCGGTTCTTCCTATTAGTATCAATGATAAAAGTCGGATCCTAGATGTAGAAATAGTGGAAATATAAGAAGGCGGACCCCCTTCTGCATCGAAAGAAATGATATTATCGAGGATATAACACATAAGAATTAACCAAATTTGCCCGATGTAGAGGCAATCAAGAAAGCCGCGTAAGTGAATATATAACCTACAGAAAAATGGGCTAATCCAACCAATCTTGCTTGCACAATGGAAAGAGCTACTGGTTTATCTCTCCATCGAATTAAATTAGCCAAAGGTGTGCGTTCATGAGCCCATGCTAAAGTTTCAATCAATTCTTGCCAATATCCACGCCAGGAAATTAGGAA